TATCACCGCTTATGGCCCGCTTCCTATTTTTTAATCAATTCCTGGTTCACAGGCGAATAAAGCAGCTATCAAGGCTATGCTTGTCAATCGAGTAGGCTCCTTAGTGCTTGCGCTAAGGGAGTTTACTTGCTTACTTGTTAAGGAACAAACTCTTCTTTATGATCCAACTCCCCCTTTTCACTTAAAAGTAAAGAATAAATAAAAACTTTGGAATCAGGATAAGGAAGAATTCAAGGAAGTCCATTACTGAGAGAAGCGGTGATCTCGTCTTGCTTGCTGGGAGAGAGGAAGCTTCCAGACCACCCTTTCCAGCCAAATAGCGAGCGATCACTCAGCAATGAACACTAACTGAAAGCGGCCGGGAATGAGTACCTATCCCTTACGGGAATCGAACCCGTGTCTTCGACATGAAAAGACGATGTCCTGACCACTGGACGAAAGGGACCAAAAAGCCATTCTTCATATACCTCAGCTCCGAGAATAGAAGCGGTTCGTTTTGTTTTGTTTCTATACGCAATTCAAGATTTCGTTTGTGCTCATATTGTCGATTTCTGATGTGAATTCGGCGGGTCGTCCCCCTCCCCTTTCTACGATCATAAAGCCCCCTGATCCCTTTCTTTGTCTTTCATCCCCCCTGAACAGAATAAGTAAGGCCCCGTCCTTTCTAAAAAAAAGGGGGGGGCGAAGCGCCCGTTTGAAGTGGCGAAGGCCTATGCTAAAGTAAGAAAGAAAGTACGTTAAGGTTACGAAGTCACTTAGTCGAACTATAAAGAAAGGGAGGCTAAGGTTACGAAGTAAGGTCAGCTGGTTAAGGAAAGCTCAGGTTATGAAATCGCTTAGCCGTTAATTAATTAAGTAGTAGTGAGGCGTCGGTACGGAGTTGCGTCAGCTGTAGATATAGACTAGGCTAAGGGACGGACTTCATCTCTTCTATTCTCTTCACTTACACCTTACACTTCCGCTGAGTCTAACGAGGCTCAGGTGCGGAGCCTTCCACTGTGGACCGAGACTACACAAAGGTAGAACACTATAGAAACTTCGCTGACTTTATCATAAACCTCGATTTCGCTACGCTCAATAAGAACCCGGAATAGCGGAAATAGGTTCGTGTTCCGCTTCAAAAGTAAGTCGTCTTTGCCCAAGTGTGAACCGCAGACGACTCTCCAGTGGTTCCATTCCTTCTTACTTTACTTCTGGGTCAACCCGGGAAGAAGAGGATCAGCCAAACAGCAGGCAGCTCCACTTTGTACATTTGCTGAGGCAGACCAATCCGGCATTTTTTAAAAGGGAAGGGAACTTCTCACCGAAGGAGGCAGTAGGAATGAAGGAGGCGGGAAGCTACCGCTTCTGGAATGCAAGCTTATCCTTGACTTTTTATTAGAGCGTACCGCTATAATAAATAAAGGTTTATGGATGAAGTAATCGGAGTGACAAATGGTTATGGTTGCGGAAACCAGAGAAAGTCGGTTACCTTTTGAATCAAAATAGCGACGAGCCGAATACTACGACTACAGGGGAAGCAAAGCTTCGTAGACAGCTTCGCTTCCTCGTCGCTTCTTTCTGGCGACTAGCTTCTCAAGTGGGTGGCTTGGTAAGCAAGCTACCTTCAGCATCGGTAAAATCCCTATCAATAATAGGCCGGAATGGTGGGGAAGGGGGCCCCCCCTACTTCAATGGAAAGGGGGAATCACCGTTTCACAGCCGCTCCTCTACAACTACCTTTCGCCCAACATGATCACGAACGAAGACAGAGAATTGCGTAGATAGAAGGACGAAACGAACCAACCCACTTGTGCTGATCGGAACGGTTGAAGAAAGAAAGAGAATGGTGGCCCCTTTCGCCCCACACCTCACTATGTTGAGGGTTTAAGTTGCCTAAGCAACAAGAGGGAGATGGGAATCGAACAATGTCGGGGACAGGGTGAGAACCTTCCGTTGGTACGCCCTTTAAGTGTTGGTTCTTCCATATTTAGATATGGCCAGATAGAGATCTATATCTTTCTATCGATAGATAGATCTATTGAGAAATGGATATTGATCTGGTTTCAAGATCTATGAACAAGAGATCCCTAAATATCCATTTGAAAAAAGAGATGAATAGATAGGGCGGAGCCGGCTGAAGGAAGGAGATAAGATTCACCTGCAATCTTTCTAAAGCAACAAGCGAGAAACTTGACTTTGAAAAAGAAGCGCCTTCTATTATAATATTAGTAAAGGCGCCTTAGCCTATCTATAATAGTAAGGGGCCTTTTCTTGCTCGTTAGCGCCCCTGCAATAAAAAAACTAAAGTTTCTCCTTACTCTAACAAGTAAGCAAGTAAACTACCTTTTGAAAACCTTACTAATAGAAAGGGGAAAGATGCGCTCAAGCATGCGAAGAAAGCTCTTCGAGCTTCCCTTATATTATAGAAAGGTTTGTTTTGTAGAAAGGGGCTTCTTAAAATATCCCATAAATAAGTAGGGGCTTCAAAGCTTGTTGTAGTTTAGGGGTGCGCAGGTTTGGAGCCCCATACAGGGGGCTAGCGCGCAATGGCTTTCTCTGAAAGGGGCTCGCTTCTTCAAGCTCCGCTCCGCTTGCTGCTTTTCATTTTGTTAGGAGTAGGTGCTTGCTGCTCGTCAAAGCCGTGCTGTCTACTAAACGAGCCTTCACTGCCCGCCCGGCCCCTATCTTTAATCTTAAGTAAAGTTAAGTAAAATCAATGAAGTGAACAGCCCAACCTCTTTGTTTGAAGCTTTGCCAGGAAGCTTCTACTTGTTGAAGCTTTGCTTCCCCTAATTCCAAAACACAACAATAGACTTGCAACTATAGTATAGGAAAAAGCTTCTCTTTGATAGCGGTCATATGGGGGAAAGGGTCTGATCGTAGATAGAGACTTAAACCTGTGCGGGGGGTAGGGGCGGATGTAGCCAAGTGGATCAAGGCAGTGGATTGTGAATCCACCACGCGCGGGTTCAATCCCCGTCGTTCGCCCATCAATAAATGGACCATTTGTTACGGAGACACAAGAAAACCCTAGAAAGCATTTTTTCTGCAAGTCATCTCGAGGCTTTCAAACGCGTCCAAGCAATTGGTATGGTATCCGATTGATAGAAACCATAGATTCGCGTCGCCTACTTGCTGAAAGCACAAATAGAATTGCCGATCATTCATTGTATGAAGTTTTTAAGACCTCACTAATCGGCCTTACATTTTTTAGTTCATAATGAATGAAATGACCCCCGGATGAAGAAAAAATCTCCCTTCCTTTTTACTAAACCATGGGGAGCCCCGGAGTAGTTTACCGGGCAAATTTAGTTGTCGTGACGATACCTTTCTTATTTCTTAGTGGAAGATCGGAAAAGATTTCTCTTCATCACGAGACTGATCGGATCTGCCGTAGACACCCAGGAGACCTCCACAAGGCAGGCTAAAAGAGTAAGAGGACAACAAGCAAAGAGTTATGCTTTCGTTTCTTTGCTTTGTTGAAATTGAAATCAAGTTCTTTTAAAAGGCTGTAGGTATAATGCACGCGGGCCAAGTCAAGAAAAGGACTTCCTTACTTTTCTTTCATAGTAGTCTTAATGACTAGTAGTTTGAAGCCTTAAGAAACCTGTTTTTTTTCGGCACTCGGTTCCTTCGTCTTAAGTCAAGTTCAGTTTACTTTTTAGATTAGGAACTCTTAGTCGAGCTGATGGCGAGATCTATTTTTTGTTTGGGGTTCAAGAGAAAAGAGAGGAACCACCACCCAATGGTGCTTTTACGAAAGCACGGTCACCGGTGGCTAATACCTTCTCGACACTATCGAACCAGAAATCCACTCTCAATCGTTCTTTTTAGCGGGGAGGCATTTTTTTCGTATCCTGGGCTTAGGTTAAGGAGGGCAAAAAGTGCCCTATCTGCGGGGGGCAGCGCCAGTTGTTTGTTTTCAAGTCAAGCCCCGTATCCCTATCTCTTTTTAGGTTGGCATAACAAAGAAAGAGAGTGCCAAGAAACAACACATACCCCCCCGCTTTTGGAAGGTTCGGGATCGTCAGGGAGCCCCTATAGACGTAAAGACTTGACTTCACTGAACCGGCACTACTATTTGTCGGCTCCTACCACTCGTCCCTCGTCTGCTCGTCGAGCGCGTCCCTGGCCCTTGCTCGTCTCTAGTAGCTGATCGAGTTTCTTCGCCCCTCTCCCGCTTTTTGATTAGGGCGAGTCACTCAAGTCCCTTGTCACTCGTCCCTCTTTCTTTTACGAAAATCCTGGGGTTTATGCGTTTTTCGGAAACTAAAGACGCTCGTCAAGCTAAAAACAGAGGAGTTCCCTCACTACGAAAGGTGTCCCGTGGATGGACGAGTTCCTAAACTAAGTAAAGTTTCTCGCTTGTTGGGTTCCAAACCTCGCACGTATATGGGTCAGTTTCCTATCCTTGCCGCTGTTGACCTCTCTCCTGTCCAGCCACAGAGCTGTTCGCAGCAGGATCTTTCTCAGGACTACCGTCCTGCCTCAGTCTCCTCTCGTCTCCCTGACTCGTCGGGGGATCCCTCGTATCATTCCGTCATTTCACAGACGTAGGGTCCGTAAGGGCGACGAAAGGTAGGATGCCCCTGTTTGGCTTTTGTTCTCCAAACTTGGTTTGCCGCTAAGCCAACCCTCCATATCTGGACGCTGGTTCAAGTCAACAGTGGCAAAGATTGCCCACTTCACTTCCACCTCACTGCGTTTACTTCGTAACCTCATGTTTACACAAAATGTTGTTGTTAAGGAATTCCCACTATGGTCTCGAGAGAACAATCCTAACCCAAAGCTTGGAAAACTTTTTATAATCCTGCCTTCGATCTCCGCAAGCAGAGGGTTTCGCACTCAACCAGCGGGAGATTGCTCGACCATACCATTAGGGAGAGGGGATTGAGACGATCTTGAGCGTCAGGCGAAGCCGAGACACATCCATACTAGAAGCCATTCGAACTTCCAGCAAAAGGACTCGGGGGTGACCTAACCGAGTCCATCTTGTTCCCCCGTACCATCCCAATGTGATTAAGATCAATCCGAAGCCCAGACGTTTCGAGCTCTGTCTCGATCAGATGCATCAGAGGCGCCAAAGGCGTGAGGGGAGGCTTGAAAAACAGCCGGAATGGTCCTACGGGTATCTTTACCCATCGGAGGTAGTGCCCAACGGGAGAAGGGGCCGAAATGGGGTTTCTATTACCAGAAAGCGTCCATTCAGATGATATCTAGTGGCAAGCACAGACCTGATGAGATCCCCCTTTCCATCCTATTCATTCCTTAAACAGGCAAGTCCCTTATGTAAGTAAAGAAAAGGGTTTGGGATCAGCTGCAGGTTACGAAGTCAAAGTAGTCGTGAGGCACCGAAGGTGCCCATGTGGAGAAGCGAAGGCTCCGCAGGAGATTACGAAGTACTGAATTTGCATATAGAAGATCAACATGAGAGTTTGTTTTCCATTCCTTCCCATGTCTTTCTTGGTTGGGCCAACCCAACCGGCGATTTTATTTCCGTCTTGGAGAGCAAGAACAAGTCTCTCCTCTTTTTTTTTGGGGGGGGGGCAGAGCGATAATACACCAACCAAACCATGCATTCCCTATTACAAATTAGGCTTAACGGCCACCTGGTATCTGCCATAAGCAGCAGCTTGGAGCGTTCACATGACCCCATTCTAAAAGGAGAAACTGTGAATTTTTTGCAATTCACCATAGTAGAACAACTTAATCTCCTTTTTGAGCAACATAATATTATACTACCTCCCACTTGGACCACATATAAAATTTTAAAGCATGTTATTGCGAACGACAAAGCACTTTTTCGTGATATTGACTTTTTAGTGGATCTAAGTGCTGATTTAGCACTTTCTGGGAATTCTTGTTGGTTTGAAACTGCCACTAATTTTCTGGCTTTATGTGGTTAGGGTGAGGTTTGTTCGGCGGCACGATTCGTTAAAATAATTTTTTTTTGCGTCGATCTATACGATCGACCCCGGACGTACCCATTCGCCGCGTGGGGAACCGGGTAACCAAAGTCACGATCAGAATAAAAAAGGAAGTTCGCTGGGGAAGTCCGGGGTGCTGGTTCAAATCAAGTTCGTGACATGGTAATCTCGATGAGAATAAGAGCGGCCGGTATTGGACGAAGGGGAAGCTGCCCCAACCACTACAACATAGGGGGCTCGGAAGGCAAATTTGTTCACTGTCCTAGATTCAGAGGGGGTCGTGGAAGAGGGGGAAATTCATACACCTAGGGGTATCCAGCAGGAGGACTTTATACTTTTTGTCTTAGAGTCCTCGGGAGCATTTTTCTCTTCTGAATCGAATGTAGGGGGCCAAAGGAAAGGCAAGAAAGCCAAAAAGAAAAATAGGAAAGCTTGGGGAAGTAGCAGCCCCAAAGGGGGAGGGGGTCCTTCCCAAAACCGCCCCTTTATGATTAGTCTCGGTTGCTGGGATGTGAGGTTGGGCGTAGATCCGCCCTCAAAACAAAGGGAGGTTAGACATCTCCTAAAGAATAATAATCTTAGTTTGTGTGGCCTTGTGGAAACTGAAGTAAGATCCATCAATAAAGACATGATTAGCAGGAAAGTTTTTGGGGATTGGGAGGTTTTTGATAATTATGACCATGCATTGTTGGGCAGAATTTGGGTTGGTTGGGATCCGTTGATTCTAAAAGTGACCCCTATGTACAGAAGTGATCAGATTATCCATGTGTTTTGCAGCTTCATCAATCAGAAAGGGGATTTCAGGGTGTCCGCCGTTTGTTATAGTTCGAATGAAGTTAATCTGAGGGGGCTGATTTGAAGAGAATGAGCAGTGTAGTGATTGACCAAGCCTGGATTGTTATGGGAGATTTGAATTCTTCTAGATTCCATGAGGAAAAGATGGGTGGGAGTGGGAGAAGCCATAATACTGACCTCCACCAATGCTTGTTAGATATAGATCTGTTTGACCTCCCTTTTAAGGGCCCGCTCTATACTTGGTCCAACCGCAGAGATAGTGAGCAGATTATTGCCAGGAAGCTTGACAGAGTGTTGGTTAATGACAGTTGGCTTGCTACCTTCCCGAACTCTGAAGCAGACTTCACAGGGCCAGGTCTTTCTGATCATACCCGGGGGATAGTTACCATCAGGCAGAAGTTGGTCACAGGGAAGAAGCCTTTCCTTTTTTTTAATTTATGGACCTCCCACGAAGAGTTTGCCCCTTTGGTTGAGCAAGTTTTGAGTACTCCAGTGGAGGGCTTTAGCCCACCTATGTTCAGGCTGTGCACCAAGCTGAAAGGTCTCAAGCCTGAATTGAAGATCTTTAATTCCAAACACTATGGTAGCATCAACTCTAAGGTTGCCCAAGCTAGAGAGGACCTTACTAGATTGCAGTTACTCCACTTGCAGGATCCTTCCAACTCTGACCTAGCTAATGCGGAAAAAGAGAGTTTGAAAGTTTTTACTCATTTCACTCTTATGGAAGAGGCCTCCCTCAAACAGAAGTCCAGAATTCAGTGACTGAAGCTGGGGGATAGTAACACAGGGTTTTTTCACAAGGTGGTGAGGGCTAGGCAGTCCAAGAACAGATTGTTGAGTGTTTACAATGCCGAGGGGGATAAGTTTACAGACCATAAAGCTGTTAGTCAAGAGGCTGTCTCCTTTTTCCAGCATCTTTTTGGTGGTGACCCTACTTTGGAAAGGGTGGCAGAGATTCGAGGGATTTTTTATTTCACCTTTTCCCAGGAGGACGGATGCCTTTTGTCCCTTCCCGTAGAAGCAGAGGAAATGAAAAGAACTATGTTCTCCCTTAACAGTAACAAGGCCCCGGGCCCTGATGGGTATTCTGCCCACTTCTTCAAAAGTGCTTGGGAGATTGTGAGTCAGGATGTGATAGAAGCCGTAAAGTCTTTCTTTGCTTCAGGCAAGCTTCTAAGGGAAGTTAACTCCACTATCATGGTTTTGGTACCTAAAGTGCCTAATCCTACAGTCATGGGAGATTTTCGGCCTATTTCCTGCTGCAATACGATCTATAAGTGTATTACCAAGTTGATTGCTAATAGGATCAAAGGCTTGCTTCCCAAGATCATTAGCCCCACCCAGTCTGCTTTTGTTGAAGGGAGGAAGATTAAAGAGAATGTCCTTTTGGCTCAGGAACTTCTTATAAACTACCACAGGAAGACAGGGAAGCCTCGGTGTGCCATCAAAATGGATTTGAAGAAAGCCTACGACTCAGTGCATTGGGATTTCATTCTGGGGATTTTGAAAGCTGTTGACCTTCTTGCCCATCTGATTGAATGCATTGCGGCTTGTATCACCACCCCCAAGTTCTCGGTCTCCATCAATGGGGGGCTTGAGGGCTATTTCTCCGGAGGGAAGGGGCTGAGACAAGGGGATCCACTTTCCCCCTATCTGTTTGTTCTTGCTATGGAAGTCTTTTCCAGGATCCTTGTCAAAGCTTCTAGTAATGGAGGGTTCTCTCACCACCCGAGATGTGCTAAGCTGGATTTGACTCACCTTTGTTTTGCTGATGATCTCCTGTTATTCTGCCAAGGAGATCTCCAATCCAAATCAGCCTCTGTCATTAAAGAGAGTTTTGATTCCTTTTCTGCTCTCTCAGGGCTCTCCGAGCGCCTGACAAAAACAAATTTTTCAGTGCTGGGATGGATGAAGATACTAAGCACAATGTTGAGAACCTTTTTGGCTTCAAAGAAGGGACCTTGCCCATCAAGTTTCTTGGAGTGCCCCTTATTTCTACTAGACTCACAGCCAGAGACTGTAGGCCTCTCATTGATAAGATTACCAACAGGGTTGAATCTTGGACTAGCAAACGGCTTTCCTATGCGGGTAGACTTCAGCTCATCAGATCAGTGTTGTTCAGTATTCAGGTCTACTGGAGTAGCATTTTCATTTTGCCGAAGGAGGTGTGCAAGGTTATTGACCAGATCCTCAGATCTTTCCTCTGGCATGGTGCAGTTGGGATCTCTAAGGCTGCCAAGGTGGCTTGGAACGTGGTCTGCCTCCCGAGAGAGGAAGGAGGGCTTTCCTTCTTAGACTCTAACCTTCTATAGAACAGCGCTTAGAAGAACAGCGGATAGCGAAACGCTGCAAGTAAACGCTGCTAGTATCCGCTGCAACCGAGAGCTAGGAGTTCTTTGACAACCGAGAGTATTGAATGGCCTACCGATAACTGTTTATCAAACGAGCTAGGTCATGAGCAAAAGAGGAGTCATTGCAAAGGAAAGGGGGAAGTTCCGGTCTACGATTTATGGGTGTATATACTCTTTCCTTTTGTCGTTGTAGCAATCTTTCTTAGTGCACCCTTAGGCGAGTAAAGAGAGAATGCTTGGTAGCAGGACAGTAGGAGTTCAGTAGGCGGGCCAGTAGCACGCATGCCAAGGATAGCTGCCCAAGGGTTGAAAGCCAGTAGTAAACCAGTCAGCTAGCTGAAGTTAGAAAGTTCAGAAGTAGCTGCTCTCCTAGCTGCACATTCATCGTATATAAGAGTATGCCACACTGTCCTTTCCTGTTGATGGTGAGTGAAAAAGATGAATCCTATAATAAGTCATGCCATGGTTGTTGTGAAAGAAGAAACTCTTGGAGGAAATGCCTTCTTAGCAATTGAATCAACTCCTGGTGATGAAGAAGAAGAAGGAGCTGTGAGGAAGGGAATGATTGCACTAGTCCCACACCCACGGACAGAAGGAATAGAATACGCTCTTTGAAGGACGTTAATCAATAGGAGAAGATAGCCACGCACAGAAGTAGCTGCTATTTCATTCCCTCCGCTCTGATCGTAAACGCTCTTCTTCCAATAGGAGTGATTCTTTGCCTTGACGCTGTGAGAGCTTCCGGTCCTTGAGTATGAGTACTCCTATCCGCTCTTGGGTTCATAACCGGTCCTATTGAATACGGTCTTCTCGGCTTTCCCTTTCCTCCTTGGCTTTGACTCTTTCGATCTCTGGTCTGCCTGTCTGTAACCAATGCCTGGATGACTGTCTTGGCTTTCTGTCTCGACTCTCTTCCTTCCTGGTGAAGACTGTGGTAGTGGTATCGGTTCTTTGCTTGGTTGATTGAATATCTCTTTCCTTGCCTACCTTAGTCTTAATCCGCCTTTAGGGAGTGAAGTGAACCGGGGGTGATCTAATAAGTTGTGAAAGAATCGGTTTAGAACGTATCCGCTGTTTTAGCCATATCCGCAGCGCTCGTCCTTTCTTCCTAGATGCTTTGAATATCCCTGTACCGCCATATTCAACAATTTTGCTTTCCAACCCCTTGCACTTTCTCTAAAAAATCTGCATAAGTTCTCCGAGAAACCCTTTCATGAATTAGTGGCACGCCAAGATACTTCCCCGAGTTCTTTGTGACAGGCATCCCTACAATTAACTTTATTTAACACATCTCGAGAGGTATTCGGAGACACAAATACCTGGGAGTCTTTGGGCATCTCACAGTAATGCAACGATCAAATCTTAATAAGATGTTGACCCGTTTTTCTTTTCTTTGCTGATTCCTCTCAATGAAATTTGCCATGTTGCACTAAGTTACTTACGGATGTATGCATGCAATCCGGGAACACTTTGGGGTGAACACCCATCCGAACAAGTAGGGTCAATAGTTCAGCATTTAGGCCGTAACATTTAGCAAAAAAAATCTTTAACCCAACAAGTGCTCTCCGAACCAAGCTAGATAGTCTCCTATCACTAGGCTCACCAACCAACCTGGACTTTGATTTTTATTATTCCTACCGGATACCAAAACCATAAGGATTGTTTCCAGCCATGAGTTCCCATATGACATGACATAAGCGCTCTTGGGTGGGCTGGGCCATTCCATCAAATCTTTGAGAAGGGGCCCAATCTCGTATTTGATGGTCGGCGTGGCGATAGGCTTCGCTTCTACGACTGCCTCCCCAGCCGTTGCAAACACTGAGCGAGAACGGTAAGGGGCGCACAAACAATGTCGTTGCGCGGGGATGCGATTCGCCAAGCTGGGGCAAACAAAGCCGTCCGGCCCCCCACCGGATTAGGAATGCGAAGGCCTCTCCTTTTTTCTAATTTTGTTTGAGGCTAGAGAATGAAATGCAGAAATAGGGGAAGGGTTCCAAACCTTTTTTGGTTTAAGGGCTGCTCGCCCTACCGAAGTACCAAAGGCTTTCGAGGCTTACACCTTACCTTCCTATTACACGACCTAAAAAAAGGCTTTCAGTAGCGCCCTTAGAATCTACGAAGCCTTTTGAAGCGCCAGTGGTTGTAGCTGTGGGTAGAACTTTCGTTCTTATCGCTCTGGGTTTCGATCTATATGACCTCCGGGCGGTACAAAGTACACCTCTTCCGTAGAGGCAGGTAGTAACCTAACCTTTAAGAGTCTGTTCAAGGTAGCTTGCTTACTTAGTGCTTGCGCTAAGGTTCTGAAAGAAAACAAGCTCGACCATAGGTAGGGACTCACTCGACCATAGGAGAGGGAGTGAAACTTGCTCGACCATAGGTAGGGACTCACTCGACCATAGGAGAGGGAGAGGGAGAGGTAGTTTACTTGCTTAGTGTGAAACGCTAAGAGAGGAGCCCTCTTACCTATCAATGGAAAGATCTACGTGCGTGGCGTGATAAGGAATCCTAGAAAAGATCTCATGAGACCCGCCCACTATTACTACGAAAAAAGTACTGCCCTTTTCCGTCGCTGCTAGGAGAGTCAGCTACTTCTATTAGCGCCGGACCTTGAGTCGAATTGATCGTGTCATGTGCAACGTCCATCAATGATGGTTCATTAATGTCCATTGATTTAGACTCCTTCCCCCCTCCCAACTACGAATAAGATCGAGAGGAGCCCGAAAGCCCCCAAACCAAGAACGGAAACGGAAGCCTTTCGATTCACTCCCCATTCTCTCTTAAATAAAGCTCACCCTCGAGCCCTGGGCAGGTCGGCCGGGTCTTTCCCTGTTGTTCTGTTCCCGCCACGAGAAAGACGCACAGAAGAGGTATGCCCAGCGCGCGGAGGATCCGTTGAGAGTTTCTGTTGTCTCGGTAGGGAACTGTATGATCTTTTCCCCTATTGTATTGAATCAATAAAAAAGAGGTCAGTGCTACGGCCCCCTATTGTTTGATCCAATATTGACCGGGGACGAGCCCCGACTTCCATAGGTCCTTGGTTTGACCTCCCGTAGTGGTCCTTGCTTTTAATAAAGTGGAGCGGGGAAATTTTCTCGTACTTGCTCAGTGTGCTCCCCTTTCGTCGAGTGCCCCGCCCGGTTCACTGGGCTGTTGGCCTACCAAGCACTTGCCCGCAGCTCCTGCCGCCCGAAAAGCGGGCGGAGCGCCCATTCTCCTTACTGTTCTCTCCGCCAGGGCCCCCTCCCATTGCTCTAGCCATAAGCTATGGCAGCTCCAGCTCGCAACCACGGGTGCGAGGCCAGGGTGGGCTCAGCGGTCAGGTTAGCCCCCATTCGAATTACGTTAGGGAGTCTTTCGCTTTTGCCAGATCTAGAGAGATACTACGAGTCCTCCGTCCCAGATTCCATCGCCGCGGCCGTCTGGTTCACCGGTACTACCAAAAAGTCTCATGCTTACGTTACTGTTATTGATGGTTTATCTTGGACCACGAAGACCCCGGTCGTGCTTCTGGTTTCCATTCCCATCATCATATTGATGATAAATCACCTCGTGCTCTGCCATAAGAACTTGGAGTCCGTATCATGGTGAAGGTAAGGTAACGCTGTGATTCTTGCTCAAAAAGCAGACCGAACGCGTTCGAGTTATTGGCTCGTCCAACCCGGCTGCATTCATGAATCGCTCGTTCAACTGTCCCTCGGAGACACGGTCGAGAAGTACCATGTACGGTTGCCCCCCGTCCTTTCTTTATCTCGGTCCCACCCAGCAAGATACGGCTTAGCCAAAAAACGTGAGCGCCCCTGCGCGAGCCTTATTTTATTAGTAAAGTAAAGCTTTGGCTCCCTAAAGACTAAAGAAATGGATCAAAAAAAGGGGGGACTTCTGCAACGGGCTATGCCACCCAAACCAACTGAGGGAAGTCGCATCCGTCCCATCGCAAGCACCTACAATGTCATGATCACATTGGTTTACCCTTTTTTTCTTTGGTAGTTCAACGGACGGTCGCCCCTCCAACAAGAAAAGGTATAAATATGGAAACTTCTCTGCCATTTGGATCGGAGAATTTATGGAGGAAATCCGGTTTTAAATTTCCAGAAACCAAACGATTATATAGCCAAAGGGAATACGCTGCGCCTAAAATCATCCCAAGCGCTGCTAATGTGGCTACTAAGCTATTTCTTTGGAAAGCTCCTACTAAGATGGGAAATTCCCCGATAAAGCTGCTAGTACCGGGTGAACTCATATTGGCCAAAGTGGAAGAGAAGGAAATGGTAGAGAGATTCGGCATGGTGCTCACTGAACCTCCGTAATATCTAACAAGTCGAGTCTTATGTCGGTCATATAGAACACCAACACATAGAAAAAGGGCTGAAGGAACCAGTCCATGACTTAACATCGGTAGAATGCTACCTCCAATTCCCTGTATGTTCGATAGAGCCAAAGATTCTCCCCCACTGATCGGAGTACGCCGATTACCCCCCGAACCGTACAAGATAGTTACCACCTATCATACGGCTTTCTAACTTCACTTCTTTTTCTAGTCGTTCCGCTCTGTCGATCGATGGTAGTATAAGAGATCTGTAACTCCCTGAAATTATTTACATAATGGTTCCTGCTTCCTACCCATAGTTAGCATGTATCTCCCCGGGTCATACTTGAGTATCACATCGTAGACCCCCACCCCAACTCTATCTTCCTTATCAGTGAACCGGAAATAGTGCATAGGTACTCTTCAATGCAAGCGGGGACGAGACGACGTGACATACTACGATGACGTACAGAAGTGCTGCCCTTCGGCTCGGCAATATGGAACCTCTCAACAGCTCCCGTTCCTTTATGAGGTCCTATCGGGATAGGTAGGCCCAATCCTTTCCCCTCCCCCTCCCTCTCCCTTTGGTCGAGCTAGTTTACTCCCTCTATAAGACCCTATTTATCTTTCCCCCTCGAGAAAGAGAAAGAAGAGAATCACTCCTTTCTTTCTTCTCTTCTTTCATGTTGTGAACGGCCCCTTCTTGTATCGAAAGGTTTTTCGTGCTATACACCACGTTGAGAAAGACCAGCCTCCTATGTACCGTACCATTTTTTTACCTCGAAAGGGAGGTCCTCCTTATGATGCTACGGACGGCTGTCCGAAGTGCAAGGGGTAAACTCGGACTCGGATAGGATAGGATTGTGCGCGCCCGGCCCTTTAGGTGTCATATTTTGGCCGAGTTTACCGTACCTCCGGCCCTTATGTTACGCGACCGTAATATTTTGTTACGTGCCACCGCTGTTACGCCAGAAATAAAAGGTTCCACACGAGCTCCCGTTCTGCGGCGTGGCGGCAGGACCGATAGGAGATTGGCTCCGGGTGTAGATAGGGTAAAATCTGCAGGGGTCATGCAAGTAAATAGGCCCCTTCCCTTCTCTTTTGGATAAATGGGATGGTTTAGAAGGCGCTTTCCGATCTACGGTCCCTCGGAGCGAGGGGTTAGGCAGGTAGTATGGGCCCTCTGACTTCCAGCTATGTGCTGTGCGGCTCCCGCGAAGCGAATGAAGGGAAGCTCGAAGAGCTTACGGGTGAGCTTATGCTTACTCTCAGCCTCTTTGATTGGTAGGCGGGCGGCCTAAGCCCCCTACTTAAGATTACATTCATAAGGGGAATTTTATGTTGCCGTGACGCTTTTGTTAGGCCGACTACTCTACTATAGGCTACTTTTAGCTTCTATAGCGGCCCTTCCTTTTTTTTGTGTAGTTGTAGTTTGTATTGGTACTGAATGAACATATCAAACAAAGGCGAGCGGTATAAGACCTTCTCCGGCCTGGGAAAAGCAGCGAACTCTAGAAGCTAGGGCGTTGTTCGCCTTTGGACACGAACACTATTCCGTTCTCAGCGGAAACCCGCCCTAGAGATTGAACGTCGACTTATCTTATTGCCGTTCAATCTAAGACAGCACTGATAGCTTGTAGTGAACAGCCCCCTTATGAAACCAACCGAAAGCAGCCTTTGGTACTTAAGTAGTTAAGGTTTGGAACTCTTGCAACTATGATAGAAAGCCGTTTGCTTGTTGCCAAACCCTTCGCCTTTCTTTTGAATCAAAGTAGGTCGCGACTGTTGTATTTTAGTCGGTCGGGGGGCTTGCTCCGCTTCCTCGTCTTGCTTCTGGCAAAGCTTCTACTTTGCTTGCTTCTCTCGCGCTTGCTTGCGCAAAGGCTTAAAGTCCTTTCGCTAGGTCCAAAAGCTTCCGTCAAAGCGAAAGATCTGATCCAACAGAAATCCCGCATGTTGAGCGCAGCTGATATGCGGCTACAGCTAGGCGATCATATCATGCCATAATATAATTTTATATGTATAAAGTGATTCCCTAGATATACAGATAGAATAGATATTCATGGATAGACAGACATTCCATTGATTCTTAGTTTTGGGGCTGAAAAAGCTCGTCGATCCAAATGAATCATTCTTCTGGTCTCTATTTGCCCCCCCGCCCCGAAACTGACCCGCAGCGCGGCACCCATCCGCTTCGCGCGCGGGAAGGCAACGAAGTTCAGCTCATGGGACCGCGGCGGAGTGGAGCAGCCGCGACACGAAGTTCCTTACCTTAGCTGGATCTCGCTGGTGCCACCTAAACGGTAGGTAGGCGACGGATGTGTGACGTTTGGAGTTGTCGTTCGTGCACCTGTCCCCAATGGAAGAATGAGTGATCCGTTCCCCTGCGGATCATGGCTTTACCACTCGGTCCCCGATGGCCGGCGGGGGATTCGGTATAGCAGCTCACGTTCGTTTGCGCTGCGCGTTCCCGCTGAACTGGACACGTGTTAGCTGTAGGAAGTATGGTTCCGAAAGTTACTTCGGTTTGCCGGTTCAGGCTAAACTCCTCGCTTTACGTTAGCGGACCTACAGGTCGGGCCGGGGCTCTGCGCTCTTTCTTTCTGTGTGGGACGATGCCGGGGAGAGAAGGGAATGCGTCGAGGCGGCGAACAACAACACAACTACATTTTGGCTTTTCCCTCCATGAGATGAGCCCAGTGCATTGGACCGATGGATAAGAGAACTGACTGAGCAGGCCTTAAAAGCGCTTGGGCGTTCTACGTACGATGTAGTAGACTCCATCAGATACATATCGATTTCTTTCTGATGGATCAAGAATAGATGGTTGTCTCATCTATAGATAAAAATAGGAGATTTCCCCTTATTATTGATGGATTCCCTCTCTATCCATTCCTACTCTTTCGATCCATCAGAACAGATCAGGCTATCTATCAATCTATTTGAAAATTGCACGTTCATATCGCTTTTCGTTCATTTCCGCCACGCCAACCGCCATAATAAGAAGCAGGCGAAGCGGCTAGAAGCGAGCGCTTCTAGCCCTTGAATTCTTATTCACGAATGAATTGGGAAAGCCAACAGAAGGGTTCGATTCTGACTTCGTAGCGCCGGTGCTGCTGTTGCCTGCGCGTAGGGCCGTCCCCCACTCCCGTCCCGGGGCGCTAAGGGGCTTTTGTTTTTGAAAGAGACGGCAGTGTTTTGTTTTGCTGACGCCTCGAATCAAGCTTTTGTTGCGACATGCTATGTTTTCTCCCCCATTGCTAGTAGGTTGATGGGTCGCACGCCCGGCACACATGTTTTGGCCTTGTGTGTCCATAACTCAAAATAGGTGACCTAACGGCCGCCGCCCGACTAAACATACCAATAGTCACCAGATTCATATGGGCTACTGAGGAGTAAGCAATGATCTTCTTAAGATCGATCTGTCTTGAAGTGGTCAAGGAAGTATATATTATAGCAATCGCGCTTGGAGTATAAATGAAAGGAGTGGAACAAAGTGTCGCTTCGGGAAACATGGGTATTGAAAATCTTAAAAACCCGTGGGTTCCCAATTTTAAAGGAATTCCTGCCAAGATGACGGATCCTGCCGTAGGTGCCTCTACATGAGCTTCGGGTAACCAAATATGAACTGGTACCATAGGCACTTTGACGGCGAAAGAGGCGAAAGAAGCAATCCATAGAAAGATTTGGCGCCGCTCACTAAATTCTGTGGTTAATGATATTTGTAAATCGGTGGTTCCTGTTTGGAGAAGAATCAACAGAATAGCTAATAGCATAAAAACAGATCCAAGTAAAGTATAAAGGAAAAACTGATATGCTGCCTTGATCTTTCTTTGTCTCGAACCCCATACCCCTATAATAATGGTAGAGTAAGGGGTGGCCCCAAAGCGGAATTGACCGGTGGTGGTTGGTCGAAGCTCCAGTAGGTAGCCACTCCCTTCTCAGGGAACCGTACGTGAGACTTCCGCATCATACGGCTCCGTCCCGAGCTTCCGTCGTCGGCCTTTGTCATTAGACCACTATCTATGCATGTATTTTCAGCCTGGACTCTCGAATCTTTTGCTTCTCGGGTGGTGGCGAACAATGCAGCTTGCGTTGCGGGAGACGCCCGCCCGTGGGGCCCGGCCCGCTTCTCACCC